TGATTTTGTTGAAGAGCAGGAGGAAGAAAATGACGAAGAATCGGTGGAAGATCATGAGATTCGTTCAAGAAAAGCCAAACGCGTGGTAATTTATACTGATGACGATCAGAATGTGGATTCTGTTACTAGTACTAATGATACTAGTAATAGTGATCAAGCAGAAGAAGTGGCTTTGATACGTTACTCGCAACAATCGGATTTTCGTCGGAATATAATCAAAGGATCCATGCGAGCTCAAAGACGCAAAACTCTTACTTGGGAAATGTTTCAAGCAAATGTGCATTCCCCGCTTTTTTTAGATCGAATAGACAAAACATTTTTTTTTCTTTTTTTTGATATTTATGAAATGATAAATCTTATTTTTAGAGATTGGGTTGGTATAGAATCAGAATTGCAAATTTCCGATTTTGATAAAGAAGGGGCAAAAGAAAGGGAGAAAAAAGAGGAAAATGATCGGATAACAATATCCGAAACTTGGGATACCATTATATTTGCTCAAGCAATAAGAGGTTCGATGTTAGTAACCCAATCTTTTCTTAGAAAATATATTGTATTACCTTCATTGATAATAGCTAAAAATATTGGACGTATGCTATTATTCCAATCCCCCGAGTGGTATGAGGATTTGAAGGAATGGAATCAAGAAATGCACGTTAAGTGCACCTATAATGGTGTTCAATTATCAGAAACAGAATTTCCAAAAGATTGGTTAACAGACGGGATTCAGATAAAGATTCTATTTCCTTTTTGTCTGAAACCTTGGCGAAGCCCCAAGACACGATCTCAAGATAGAGATTCAACAAAAAAAAAAGGAAAAAAAGACAATTTTTGTTTTTTAACAGTATGGGGAATGGAAGCAGAACTTCCCTTTGGTTCTCCCCGAAAACGACCGTCTTTTTTTGAACCCATTTATAAAGAACTCGAAAAAAAAATAAAAAAAGTAAAAAATAAATTTTTTATCCTTCTAAGAGTCTTAAAAGAAAGAGGAAAATGGTCTCTACTAATTTCAAAAGAAAAAAAAGAATGGGTCAGAAACATAGTTCTAGTTATAAAACGAATAATAAAAGAACTTGAAAAAGTAAATCCAATTTTATTATTTGAATTGAGGAAGGCGAAGAAAGTATATGAACCGAATAAAAATGGAAAAGATTCCAAAATAAATAATAAAATTAACCGTGAATCGACCGTTCCAATTCATACGTCAAGTTGGACAAATTATTCATTGATAGAAAAAAAAATGAAAGATATTTCTAATAGGATAATCACAACTAAGAATCAAATAGAACAAATCACAAAAGACAATAAAAAAATAGTTTTAACTTATGATGATAAAAGATCGGAATCGCAGCAATATAGTTGGCAGATATTCAAAAGAAACAATATCCGATTAATACGTAAATCATATTATTTTATGAAATCTTTCATTGAAAAAATATACATAGAGATCCTCCTATATACCATTAACATTCCAAGAATCAATGCACAACTTTTTTTTGTTGATTCAAAAAGAATTATCAATAAATCCACTTACAACGATAAAACAAATCAAGAAGGAATTGATGAAACAAATCAAAATACAATGAACTTTATTTCGACTATAAAAAAGTCGTTTTTAAATACTAATATTAATATTTCAAATACTAATATTAGTAATACTAATTTAAATAGTTATAGTGACTTATCTTCCTTGTCACAAGCATATGTATTTTACAAATTATCACAAATCCAATTACTTAACAAGTATAACTTGAGATCCGTACTTCAAGATCACGGGACCCATCATTATCTTAAGGATAAAATAAAGGATTATTGTATAACACGAGGAATAGTTGATTACAAATCAAGGCATAAGAAAATTCAAAAGTCTGGAATGAATAAATGGAAAAACTGGTTAAAGGATTATTATCAATACCATTTTTCCGATGTCAAATGGTCTCAATTAGTCCCCAAAAAATGGCGAAATAGAGTCAACCAACGTCGTATGATTCAAAATAAAGACTCAATTAAATCCAATTCATATAAAAATGAAAAAGACCAATTAATTCATTACATGAACGAAGATTATTCTGCAATGGATTCATTGATGAATCAAAAAGAAAAATTGTTTAAAAAACACTACAGATATAATCTTTTATCACATAAATATATGAATTATGGGGAAAAGAAAAACTCATATATTTATGGATCAACATTACAAGTAAACGATAGCCCAGGGATTTCATATGCATCTATTTTCAATACACCGAAACTCGACTCATTTTATGTATTGGTAAGTACAGCTATTAGTGATTATCTAGAAGAGATATATATTATTGATGCAAATCAAAATCTGGATAGAAAATATTTTAATTGTAGAATTCTCCATTTTTGTCTTACAGAGAATATCGATATTGAGACTAAGTATAAAAACAAAATAAAAAAAAAAAATATTTTGATTCATCAACAAATAGCCAAAAAAAAAAACTTTTTTGATTGGATGGGAATGAATCAAGAAAGGTTATATCGTAATCGTACCATATCAAAACTAGAATCTTGGTTCGTCCCAGAATTTGTGCTACTTTTTGATACATATAAGATTAAACCGTGGGTTATACCAATCAAATTTCTTCTTTTAGACTTTCATCGAAATGAAAATATTAGTAAAAAAAAAAACACCAACGTAAATAAAAAAAAAAATCCTCCTATTCCTATATTATCTAATCAAAAAGACTATCTTTATTTAGAAAATTTCAACCAAGAAAAAAACGAACAACAGTGCCAAAAAGATCTTGGATCAGATCTAGGAAAACAAAATAAAAAAAAAGATATTGAAGAGGATTACGCGGGATCAGACATTAAAAAACGTAGAAAAAAAAAAAAATCCAAGAGCAACAAGGAAGCAGAACTAGATTTATTCCTGAAAAAATATTTCCTTTTTCAATTAAGATGGGATGACCCCTTGAGTCAAAGAATAATCAATAATATCAAGGTATATTGTCTCTTACTTAGATTGACAAATCCAAAGGAAATTGCTATCTCTTCGATTCAAAGAGGAGAGATGCGTCTAGATGTAATGCTGATTCAGAAGGATCTAGCTCTTACAGAATTGATAAAAAAAGGAATATTAATTATCGAACCGATTCGTCTATCTATAAAAAGGGATGGACAATTTATTACCTATCAAACCATAAGTATTTCATTGGTTGATAAGGTTAAAGACCAAATTAAAACTAATAGAAAATTCATAAAAAAAAGATATGTTAATAAGAATAATTTAAACGTGAATATAGAAAAAAAAAATCATTATGATTTCCTTGTTCCTGAAAATATTCTATCTCATAGACGTCGTAGAGAATTGAGAATCCTAATTTGTTTGAATTCCCGGAATTGTAATAGTGTGGATAAAAATCCAGTATTTTGCAACGAAAACAAGATAAGAAACTGTGGGCGGTTTTTGAATGAGGACAAGCATCTTAATACGGATGCAACCAACTTTATGAAATTAAAATTGTTTCTTTGGCCCAATTACCGATTAGAAGATTTAGCTTGTATGAATCGCTATTGGTTTGATGCCAATAACGGGAGTCGTTTCAGTCTGTCAAGGATACATATGTATCCACGATTCAGAATCAGTGAATAGTACATTTGCTATATATCGCATGACATATTCGATATACGGCAAAAGATGTATGTACACATACTTTATGTTTTTAGCACATGATACTGATTTTTTAATAAAATGGTATATCAATTCAATTGACAATTGAAACTAGGAATAAAAAATTGGATTTGGCTAGAATAAAATAAATAAAAAGTAGTATATGAATAAATCTAAATGTTTATACCATATGAAAATAAAATGAAAAATGACTGACATAATCATATAATAATAAAAAATAAAATAATTATTATTTTTCCTGATCGATCAAATACATAAAAAATAAAAAAGATATAAGAATTTTTTTATGGTCAAAAATTTATTCATTTCAGTTATTCCACAAGAAGAAAAAGAAGAAAATAAAGGGTCTGTTGAATTTCAAGTATTAAGTTTCACCAATAAAATACGGAGACTCACTTCGCATTTGGAATTGCACAAAAAAGATTTTTCATCACAAAAAGGTCTACGAAAAATTCTGGGAAAACGTCAACGGTTGTTGGCTTATTTGTCAAAGAAAAATGGAGTACATTATAAGAAATTAATTAGTCAGTTGGATATTCGGGAGCCAAAAACTCGTTAATTTGAAGATTCGTTTAAATCTTATTATTATTAATGATTAGATTTTTCATTTTTATAAATTTATAAAACTTGTTTTGAGAAATTCATGGAATAATGAATTAGGAAAGAAAAGATATGACTGTACCGACTACAAGAAAGGATCTCATGATAGTAAATATGGGCCCCCATCACCCATCAATGCATGGTGTTCTTAGACTGATCGTTACTCTCGATGGTGAAGACGTTATTGACTGTGAACCCGTATTGGGCTATTTACACAGAGGGATGGAAAAAATAGCGGAAAACCGAACAATTATACAATATCTTCCTTATGTAACACGTTGGGATTATTTAGCTACTATGTTCACAGAAGCAATAACGGTAAATGCACCAGAACAATTGGGAAATGTTCAAGTCCCTCAAAGAGCCAGCTATATCAGAGTAATTATGCTAGAGCTGAGTCGTATAGCTTCTCATTTGTTATGGCTTGGACCTTTTATGGCGGATATCGGCGCACAGACTCCTTTTTTCTATATTTTCAGAGAGAGAGAATTGCTATATGATCTATTCGAAGCTGCCACAGGTATGCGAATGATGCATAATTATTTCCGTATCGGAGGAGTAGCTGCTGATCTACCTCATGGTTGGATAGATAAATGTTTGGATTTCTGCGATTATTCTTTAACGGGTCTTGTTGAATATGAAAAACTTATTACGCGGAATCCCATTTTTTTGGAACGAGTTGAAGGAGTGGGCATTATTGGTGGAGAAGAGGCCATAAATTGGGGCTTATCAGGACCAATGTTACGAGCTTCTGGGATCCAATGGGATCTTCGTAAAGTTGATCATTATGAATCTTACAATGAATTCGATTGGGAAGTCCAATGGCAAACGGAGGGAGATTCATTAGCTCGTTATTTAGTACGAATCGGCGAAATGAGGGAATCCATAAAAATTATTCAACAGGCTCTTGAAGGAATTCCAGGGGGACCTTATGAGAATTTAGAAATTCGGCGCTTAGATGGAACAAAGAATTATAAATGGAATGATTTTGAATATGGATTCATTAGTAAAAAAACTTCGCCGAATTTTGAATTTTCGAAACAAGAACTTTATGTAAGAGTGGAAGCCCCAAAAGGGGAATTAGGAATTTATTTGATAGGAGATAATAGTATTTTCCCCTGGAGATGGAAAATTCGTCCGCCCGGTTTCATCAATTTGCAAATTCTTCCTCAGCTAATTAAAAGAATGAAATTGGCTGATATCATGACGATACTAGGTAGTATAGATATCATTATGGGAGAAGTTGATCGTTGAAATGATAATTGGAACAACAGAAGTACAAACTATCAATTCTTTTTCTAAATCAGAATCTTTAAAAGAGGTATATGGACTCATCTGGCTGTTTGTCCCTGCTTTAACCCTTATATTGGGAATCACCATAGGAGTGCTAGTAATTGTATGGTTAGAAAGAGAAATCTCTGCAGCGATACAACAACGTATTGGACCTGAATATGCGGGTCCCTTGGGAATTCTTCAAGCTCTAGCAGACGGGACAAAATTACTTTTTAAAGAGGACCTCCTTCCATCTAGAGGAGATATTCCCTTGTTTAGTATCGGACCATCTATAGCAGTTATATCAATTCTACTAAGTTATTTAGTAATTCCTTTTGGGTATCGACTTGTTTTAGCTGATCTTAGTATAGGTGTTTCTTTATGGATCTCCATTTCAAGTATTGCTCCCATTGGGCTTCTTATATCAGGATATGGATCGAATAATAAATATTCTTTTTCAGGTGGTCTACGAGCGGCTGCTCAATCTATTAGTTATGAAATACCATTAACTCTATGTGTGTTATCAATATCTCTACGTGTGATTCGTTAGAAGATGAATTTTGACCTCCATTCATTCAGGTCGATGAGTTAAACCAGATAGTTATATGAGTGAAACAAAACGGCTTATTAATATGTAGATAAGAAGATAAAATCTCATTCCCTATATACAAGAAAAAAATAAAGTGGAAGTAAACATAAGCAGTAAAAACTCTTTATCCCAAGATTGAGATTCTTTGATTAGTCATCATATCTTGAAGCGGGTACAAAAGATCAACTGTATGGAGTTTCTACTATTGTCTTGTATGTATTACCATACAGGGGATCAATCAAAAATCAGTAGATGGTTAGAAACACCAAAGTACACAAAGGATTAGTAATAGAGATAATGTAAGGTATCAAAAAAGAGGTATTTCCGCATAAAACGAATCATAACATAATAGGGGCTTTAAATTGGTAGAAACGAACAAGCAGTACTTCCCCGCGATTCCGATCTAGAGTATGCTCCTATTCACTGATTAAAGAAGTGACTATCAAGAACGAATTAATCCTTTATTTTCATTTTTATTTTTCAGAGTACCCTCTTATGAGAAACAAGAAAAGGAACAAAAGAAATAGAATGAAATACAATAAATAATAGAATAGAATAGAAAAAGGATCTTTATTAATTTTTTCCTCCATCTATACCCATACATATGGAATTCTTATTAGTTATGATTCATTAACTAGAACTAGTGTCTAATTCTTTCCATCTATTGATGGAACGGGTATTTTATTGAAAGATTAAGTTATTACCGAAGAAAGATTTTAGTTTTTTATTTAATTATATAAGGGATGAGATCAATTCGGAAGCGTACTTTTTGTTATTCTAGCAGACGGAATTCCATTGGTCTAATTTTTTGGACTTTACGAGGTATTTTTATTCTATCTACACTCCAAAGATACCGATAATACCGAAGCAGTCCTTACATTTATTTGCGTGTGTGGCCATAGAGGAGCCGTATGAAGCTGAGGTCTCATGTACGGTTTTGGAATAGCGGTAAGAACGGTAATGTTATTATCGACTATGATTATCGAACAGTTCAAGTACAGTTGATATAGTTGAGGCACAGTCACAATATGGTTTTTGGGGGTGGAATATGTGGCGTCAACCTATAGGGTTTATAGTTTTTATAATTTCTTCTTTAGCAGAATGTGAAAGATTACCCTTTGATTTACCAGAAGCAGAGGAGGAATTAGTAGCAGGTTATCAAACCGAATATTCCGGTATTAAATATGGTTTATTTTACGTTGCTTCTTACCTAAATCTCTTAGTTTCTTCATTATTTGTAACAGTTCTTTATTTAGGTGGGTGGAATTTTTCTATGCCATACATATCCATTCCTGAACTTTTCGTAATAAATAAAACGGCTGGAGTCTTTGGAATGACAATTGGTATCTTTATTACATTAGCTAAAGCTTATTTGTTTCTCTTCATATCTATCACAACAAGATGGACTTTACCCAGGATGAGAATAGACCAGCTATTAAATCTTGGATGGAAATTTCTTTTACCTATTTCTCTAGGTAATTTTTTATTGACAACTTCTTTCCAACTTGCTTCACTATAAATATTTCACTATAAATAACAGAATATGATAACGATATTCTAGACTCATAACCTCTCTTAAACAAGAGAAAGAAACATCAACTTATTCGTGGATATCTACAATATGTTTCCGATGGTAACTGGATTCATGAATTATGGTCAACAAACAATACGAGCCGCAAGGTACATTGGTCAAAGTTTCATAATTACCTTATCCCATACAAATCGTTTACCTGTAACTATTCAGTATCCTTATGAAAAATCGATCACATCAGAGCGTTTCCGTGGCCGAATCCATTTTGAATTTGACAAATGTATTGCTTGCGAAGTATGTGTTCGTGTATGCCCCATAGATCTACCCGTTGTTGATTGGAGATTTGAAAAAGATATTAAAAAAAAACAACTGCTTAACTATAGTATTGATTTTGGTATCTGTATATTTTGCGGTAACTGTGTCGAATATTGTCCCACAAACTGTTTATCAATGACTGAAGAATATGAACTTTCTACTTATGATCGTCACGAATTGAATTATAATCAAATTGCTTTGGGTCGGTTACCAATGTCAGTAATTGGGGACTACACAATTCAAACAGTTACGAATTCGACTTCGACTCAAATCAAAATAGACAAAGGTAAATCCTTTGATTCAAGAACAATTACCAATTATTAACTAATATATATATATATATATATATATATATATTTTGATAGAAAGATCCAAGTGAAGCTTCTTTTATTTTAGTTAGTCGATGTAACTAAAAATAATAACTAATAACTATTGATTGTTGAGAATCATTGGTTTATTTATATATTTTTGGTGATGATTTCGAAATATAAAATTCTAACTACTCTTTTATTTCGAATAAAATAAGAATTCAAAATCGGGATTGGTCCAATAACTTTATCTATATCTATATTAATCCATATTACAATTCCATTAATATTTAATTTAGGAACGTATCATAGACAAAAAAATAGGGTCATTTTCCCTTCTTCGACTATTCAGTAAGGTCATGAAATCTTTCGACTTATTTATCTCTTATTTTATACATAATGGATTTACCTGGACCAATACATAGTATTCTCGTAATATTTCTGGGATCAGTTCTTCTATTGGGGGGCCTGGGAGTAGTATTATTTACCAATCCAATTTATTCTGCCTTTTCGTTGGGATTGGTTCTTGTTTGTATATCCTTATTCTATATTCTATCGAATTCCTATTTTGTAGCTGCCGCACAACTTCTTATTTATGTAGGAGCCATAAATGTCTTAATCATATTTGCTGTAATGTTTATGAACGGTTCAGAATATTCCAATGATTCCCGCCTTTGGACCATTGGAGATGGGGTTACTTCACTGGTTTGTACAAGTATTCTTTTTTCACTAATTACTACTATCCCAGATACGTCATGGTACGGAATTCTTTGGACTACAAAATCAAACCAGATTCTAGAACAGGACCTAATAAGTAACGTTCAACAAATTGGGATTCATTTATCAACAGATTTTTATCTTCCATTTGAACTCATTTCTATAATTCTTTTAGTCTCTTTAATAGGTGCAATTACTATGGCTCGTCAATAATAAATACTTAGAATTCAAAAAATTTTTTGAATTCTAAATTTGAAATCAACTAAAAACATGGAAAGATTTAAGGTTTTTAGTGAAATCTATTAACAATACCTTCTCTTGTTCTGTAATTGTTTGTTCTATTCTAGTCAATCGAATCAGTTGAATTGTTGTTCATATCATATTGAAATGAATCAAGATTGATATTGATGAGGAGTTAGTTAATGATGTTTGAGTATGTACTTTTTTTTAGTGTCTATTTATTTTCTATCGGTATCTATGGATTAATCACAAGTCGAAACATGGTTAGAGCGCTTATGTGTCTTGAGCTTATACTAAATTCGGTTAATATCAATCTCGTAACATTTTCTGATTTATTTGATAGTCGCCAATTAAAAGGAGATATTTTCTCAATCTTTGTCATAGCTATTGCCGCTGCTGAAGCAGCTATTGGGCTAGCTATTGTTTCGTCGATCCATCGTAACAGAAAATCAACTCGTATCAATCAATCGAATTTGTTGAATAATTAAATTATTCGTCATCGTTCATTCTAATTATTCATAATTATTCGTTATATTTTATAATTTTTTATAATATAATTTAATATTTAATATATTTTAATATATATAATATATGAATATAATATTTTATATATTAGAATTAAGATTTATATATTAGAATTAAGAATTAGAATAGAATTCCATTAATTAATATTAATATTCTAATATTAATATTAGATATTGTATTGTTTGTTGACCAATTTGAATTCGCATGTGCAACTTGTATTGTATGACTGTGGTTGTTGAAACGAAAATAAAAGTCTCTTGGCACTTTCTCATGAACAGATTTAGAAATATATTGATAAAAAAAAAATTGATAAATCATTGATTCGTCTGGTATCTACAATATAAACATATAATCCATTTACTACTGATTTTATCATTTTACCATACCAGATCGAAAACCTTTTATGTTCAAAACTGGAATTTATAGATTCAATGTCACACTCAGTAAAAATTTATGATACATGTATAGGGTGTACTCAATGTGTACGAGCCTGCCCCACGGATGTATTGGAAATGATACCTTGGGACGGATGTAAAGCTAAGCAAATTGCTTCCGCGCCAAGAACCGAGGATTGTGTAGGTTGTAAAAGATGTGAATCCGCCTGCCCAACAGATTTTTTGAGTGTCCGTGTTTATTTATGGCATGAAACAACTCGCAGCATGGGTCTATCTTATTGATTGATACATTACAAAAAACTCCACTTGAATCGTTTGATTCCTCTTTACCGACAAAAGCCCGTGCTCGATAAAATATATTTATTATTCCGAGCACGGGCTTTTCTGGTCAAAGCGTATTTTGTCTTTATCACGAGTTATTTTCCTTGGTTAACAATACTTGTTGTTTTGCCGATATTCGCGGGTTCTTCCATTTTTTTTCTTCCTCATAAGGGGAATAAGGTTTTTCGCTGGTATACTATATGTATATGCCTATTAGAACTCCTTTTAACGGCGTATGTATTCTGTTATCATTTCCAATTGGACAATCCATTAAGCCAATTGGAAGAAGATTTGAAATGGATAAATAGTTTTAATTTTCACTGGAAACTGGGAATCGATGGACTTTCCGTGGGACCCATTTTATTGACAGGATTTATCACTACTTTAGCGACTTTAGCGGCTTGGCCAGTTACTCGAAATTCACGATTATTCTATTTCCTTATGTTAGCAATGTACAGTGGTCAAATAGGATCATTTTCTTCTCGAGACCTTTTACTTTTTTTCATCATGTGGGAGTTAGAATTAGTTCCTGTTTATTTACTTTTATCCATGTGGGGGGGAAAGAAGCGCCTGTACTCGGCTACAAAGTTTATTTTGTATACTGCGGGGGGTTCCATTTTTCTCTTAATAGGAGTTCTAGGTATGGGTTTATATGGTTCCAATGAACCGACATTAGATTTTGAAAGATTAGTTAATCAATCATATCCTGCGGCATTGGAAATAATATTCTATTTTGGCTTCCTTATTGTTTATGCTGTCAAATCGCCGATCATACCCCTACATACATGGTTACCGGATACCCACGGAGAGGCACATTACAGTACATGTATGCTTCTTGCCGGAATCTTATTAAAAATGGGAGCATATGGATTGATTCGGATCAATATGGAATTATTACCCCACGCTCATTCCATATTTTCTCCATGGTTGGTGATAGTGGGAACAATACAAATAATTTATGCAGCTTCAACCTCTTTTGGTCAACGCAATTTAAAAAAGAGAATAGCCTATTCTTCTGTATCTCACATGGGTTTCACAATTATAGGAATTGGTTCTATAACCAACATGGGACTAAATGGAGCAATTTTACAAATACTTTCTCATGGATTTATTGGTGCTGCACTTTTTTTCTTGGCGGGAACAAGTTGTGATAGAATACGTCTTGTTTATCTCGACGAAATGGGGGGGATATCTGTCCTAATGCCAAAAATATTTACCATGTTCAGTAGCTTCTCGATGGCTTCTCTTGCATTGCCGGGAATGAGTGGTTTTGTTGCGGAATCAGTAGTATTTTTTGGAATAATTACCAGCTCAAAATATCTTTTCATGCCAAAGGTGCTAATTACTTTTGTAATGGCAATTGGAATGATATTAACTCCTATTTATTTATTATCTATGTTACGTCAGATGTTCTACGGGTACAAGTTATTTAATGTTCCAAACTCTAATTTGGTCGATTCTGGACCACGAGAGCTGTTTGTTTTGATATGTCTTTTTTTACCCGTAATATGGATTGGTATTTATCCCGATTTCGTTCTCTTACTATCAGTTGACAAGGTACAAACTATCCTATCTAATTATTTTTATAGATAGTTTTCATTAATGAGACTGAAAGTCTTATAAATCTGTGATTTTAAGGTTTTAAAAACAGTTCGCTGTACAATGAAAAAAAAAAAAAATGAAGTGAATTAGAGTTGTAAAAAGATGTATCTCGAGTTTTTGAGAACCAGTTGATTCAAAGAATCAACTGGTTCTCAAAAACTCTCGTTATATATGAGACAATGTTCTTATGTTATGTACTCTTTAGGTTAGATAATTTATCTAATTCGATGTTAATGTAAATGAACCATAACTATGTAAACCAATTCCTAATAAATTGATCCCAAAATAACATATCCAAATTATAAGAAATCCTATCGAAGCCACAAGTGCCGAATTCGTATCTTGTAAACTTTGATTTGTTCTAGTATGTGAATAAATCGCAAATATGATCCAAGTAATAAATGCCCAAGTTTCCTTAGGGTCCCAATTCCAATAAGATCCCCAAGACTCATTAGCCCATACTGCTCCCGAAAGTATGCCTATGGTTAAAAAGGTAAATCCCAAACTAATGACACGATAACTCCAATAATCCAAACGCTGAGTCAATTGATATTTGTAATAATTTCGAAATGAAATAAACGAAGTGTTTTTAAAAACACTTCGTTTCTCATTCAAGTATTCGACCCCCCAAAAGAAAAATGACTTAATTAAGAAATTATTGCTTTTTAAAAAAGTATCTATGTTTTTTCGAAATGTAATGACTAGAAGAGCGACTGATAATAATGATCCACATAAAAGAGATATATAGCTCAATAACATCATACTTACGTGCATCATTAACCACTGAGATTGTAGAGCAGGTACTAATATTGAAGATTGATGCATTTCGGTTGAAAGACCCGACGTGGCGAAACCTTGGGTAAAAATAGCACTTGGCGCGGTTATTGCGCTTAAATCATTTTTATGATTCCTAAAATAGGGAATCATATGAATAATGGATAAACCCCAAGAAAGAAAGATTAATGATTCATATAAATTACTTAACGGGAAATGCCCCGAATAAATCCAACGAATAACTAATAATCCTGTTATAGAGAAAAAAGTGGCTATCATTCCAGTTTCTGATGAATTGCGTAATCCTACGATTTCGCGGACTGATAAGTTTATCAAATGAATCGTAATCACAATTGAGATAATCGAAAAAGATATATGAGTTAATATATGTTCTAAAGTCGCAAATATCATAAAAAGAGGGCTCCGTCGCAGAATTAAAATCGAGAATTAAATACATTATAGGATCCATTTTGTATCCCTTTTAGGGGATGCCGCCACTCGGACTCGAACCGAGATGCTCTAGCACTGCTTCCTAAGAGCAGCGTGTCTACCGATTTCACCATGGCGGCTTACTCAAAATAATAATAAATAATATTCAATTCATGTCGAACGGTCAAGATTCAAGAATTCAATATAGTTTAGTAAACATTAGAATCGATGAAAAAAAAAAAAGATTCGTTCAAATTTATATTTAAATGTTCACTAACACGTAGTTAGTATCGCCGTAGGGTTCAGTTTTAACAATCAACTTTCACGTATCTCGAAACTAAGTTCTTACGGAACAGTCGAAACTAGATAGTTTTGCTATCGGCCGAAGACCGAGTTATAGAACTCAAAATTGTCCCTTTTCCATTTTTTCTTTTTTGATTTTTTATTCGTTTCTCTTATTTTATGTATTGAAAATTAAAAAGATTTATTTTCTTAGTAAACAAGATAAAATAACTATAATTTCCTAAATTTCCTATTTATCTTTATCAAAATTTTATCACTAAATCTGAGGAATTTTTATAATGATTTCGATACCTTAGAATCATTACTAATACTCTTCGCTGTGTCCATAATTTATGATACTATATTACTTTACTAAATTTAATTACTAAATCTAATTAGGTTTTGGGCTACACATATAACAAAAAAACTTTCAATCTCTATCAATTTTTTTAATTGATAGAGATTGAAAATAATACTTAAATTAAAGCTCGGTAAACATAAAATAACTCTTATTCTACATACCACAGCAGCTAATTTAGTTCTAACTAATATTGAGGGGTTCAATACATTCAATACATTAGTTAATGCGAATCGATCATTAATCTTAGAAAATTTAAGTTATTCATGGTATGTTGATTTAGATTATTCTAAAATTTTATTACTTGTTTGTTGCACAAAAAAACTCTTTGAATGTCCAGTGGCAACCGATTTAGCTAAAGAAAGCGCTTTTTCTCCTGTTAAATATCCCTTTTTTTTCCAAATATTTCTACGAATACGTTTTTTTGATATAGAAGTACGTTTTTTTGGAACCGCCATTCAAAAACAAGTACTAATTTTTATCGTTGTATGTGAAAGACATATATTGTTCGAAATAGATCGTTTTTTTAGTCATTATCCATATTTATCCCTTGGATGATGAATAGTCCATAATTTTTTCAAAACAACATAAACATAACATATAAAAACATATATTATATATATACTAAATAATATATTAAATATTAATAATATATTATAATTATAATATTATAATATATAATAAATATATACCCATGACATATCATATATGTCTAGGGATAAATAGAATAGATAATAATTTTTAATAAAGTCAGATAAAGGGGGAATTTTTTTTTCAGTTCTATACTATACGAAGTAGGAGTATCATAGGATTTCTGATAAAGATAAGTTTTATTTAGTGGAACCCCATCAATTGGTTGCCAATGCGTTAGATAATTACTGCAAATAAATTAATTAGAATAACCAGAACTAGAATAACCAGGCCCTCCTTATTGAGTCGAATTTTTGATGGATACTGTGACTTATATTAGAATCAAGTACTGTTTTTGATGGAATTGTTTTTCTTACTATTATATATGTATATATGATATGATTATTAATTACTAGAATATAATATAATATAATAATAATATAATATATAATTAATATAATATATAATAATTAATAATAAAGAATAAATATATAATAATAAATATATAAAATATATAGTAGTAGAATGATTAAAAATTTGATATTCTGTAATATTCTGTATTTTAATAAATATCTTTTTTTTTTTGTTACTAACTAATTAATAACTAAGTAATAACCTCTACTTAGTTAGTTAGTGATGTTATTCGATCAACCAATTATAGCTTTTTTAATATTTGAAATAGTTTAATATTTCAAATAAATATCTGAGAAAGAGTCAGAATAATTATAATGAAGAATTAAAATATTTTAGTTTTTTCCTATTTTTTGTTGAGTTCTTTTCTTTGATTATTGTGTCTTTCGAAAGAGATAAGAATTGGTGAGTCGGAAACTATTAAATCAATAAGAATAAAAATAAGAATAAAAAAGAAATTAAAATTGGTTTTTTTTATGGAACATACATATCAATATGCATGGATAATACCCTTTCTTCCACTTCCAGTTACCATGTTAATAGGATTTGGGCTTCTGCTTATTCCTACAGCAACAAAAAACCTTCGTCGGATGTGGGCTTTTACTAGTGTTTTACTGCTAAGTATAACTTTGGGGTTTTCGTCCAGTCTGTCTATTCAGCAAATAAATGGAAGTTCTATCTATCAATATCTATGGTCTTGGACCATCAATAATGATTTTTCCTTGGAGTTCGGACACTTGATCGATCCACTTACTTCTATTATGTCAGTACTAATTACTACTGTTGGAATCATGGTTCTTATTTATAGCGATAATTATATGTCTCACGATCAAGGATATTTGAGATTTTTTGCTTATATGAGTTTTTTCAATGCTTCCATGTTGGGATTAGTTACTAGTTCCAATTTGATACAAATTTATATTTTTTGGGAACTGGTGGGAATGTGCTCATATTTATTAATAGGTTTTTGGTTTACACGACCGATTGCAGCAAGTGCTTGCCAAAAAGCTTTTGTAACTAATCGTGTAGGGGATTTTGGTTTATTATTAGGAATCTTAGGTTTTTATTGTATAACAGGCAGTTTCGAATTTCGGGATTTGTTCAAAATAGTTAATAACTTGATCCATAGTAATGGGTTCAATTCTTTATTTGCTACTCTCTGTGCCTTATTACTATTCGTCGGCGCAATTGCCAAATCCGCGCAATTCCCCCTTCACGTATGGTTACCCGATGCCATGGAGGGGCCCACTCCTATTTCTGCTCTTATACATGCTGCTACCATGGTAGCAGCAGGAATTTTTCTTGTAGCTAGACTTCTTCCTCTTTTCATAGTCATACCTTACATAATGAATTTCATTTCTTTAATAGGCATAATAACAGTACTATTAGGAGCTACTTTGGCTCTTGCTCAAAGAGACATTAAAAGAAGTTTAGCCTATTCTACAATGTCTCAATTGGGTTATATTATGTTAGCTCTAGGTATAGGTTCTTATCGAGCTGCTTTATTCCATTTGATCACCCATGCTTATTCTAAAGCTTTATTGTTTTTGGGATCCGGATCTATTATTCATTCAATGGAACCTATTGTTGGATATTCACCAGATAAAAGCCAGAATATGGTTCTTATGGGCGGTTTAAAAAGATATGTTCCAATTACAAGAATTACTTTCTTATTAGGTACACTTTCTCTTTGTGGTATTCCACCTCTTGCTTGTTTTTGGTCAAAAGATGAAATTCTTAATGATAGTTGGTTGTATTCACCAATTTCCGCAATAATAGCTTGTTTCACTGCGGGATTAACCGCATTTTATATGTTTCGGATGTATTTACTTACTTTTGATGGGAATTTGCGCGTTCATTTTCAAAATTACAGTAGCATTAAAAATAGCTCATTCTATTCAATATCTTTATGGGGAAAGAAAGCACCAAAAGTAGTAAATAGAAATTCATTTTTATTAACACAAAATACTAAGGTCTCCTTTTTTTCAAAGGATACATATCAAATTGATCATAATATAAGAAATCAAATGCGATACTTTAGTACTTACTTTAGAAATAAATACACTTACATGTATCCGCACGAATCGGACAATACTATGCTATTTCCTCTGCTTGTATTGGTACTATTTACTTTGTTTATTGGATCAATAGGAATTCATTTTGATCAAGAAGGGGTAGTAGATTTTGATATATTATCGAAATGGTTAACTCCATGGACAAACCTTTTTCATGGAAATTCTAATTATTCTGTGAATTGGTATGAATTTTTGACAAATGCCATTTTTTCGGTAAGTATAGCTCTTTTCGGACTATTTATAGCATCTATTTTCTATGGGTCCGCTTATTCATCTTTCAATAATTTGCACTTAATAAATTCATTTGTAAAAAGGGGCTCTAAAAGAACTCTCTCGGACCAAATAAAAAATATGGTATACAATTGGTCGTATAATCGTGGTTACATAGATATTTTTTATATTAGGGTATTCCTCATGAGTATAAGAGGATTGTCCGAACTAATTCAGTTCTTTGATAGACGTATAATT